TGGCTCTCACGCTTAATTACTTGGTAAATTCTCATAGCTTATTTTATGAATGTAATTAGCCTATCCTCTCTTCTTTATTCATAGTCCAAAAAAATACGAATCTAATGCAAAACCAAAATAGTTGGAGGACTCTTCTGACAAAATAAAAAATATGTAATTGTCAGCAAAGTTGTTTCTTTTTTTTTCTTCAGTTCAAATCCAAAATATTTTTCTTACTTATACATTAAGGCATAGGTCGTCGATTCAGCATTAGATAAAAGGGGGAAAATGTCTATTTTTAGAACAAGCGGTTCAAATTATTTTATCAAGATGAGTGTCCTATATCGATAAAATATTCATTTGAAAACGATCTCTATATTAACATAGTGGTAGAAAGAGTACCATGCCGTGTCTAGACTTCAAACGATTTGCTTTAACCATCTTAACAATCTCACATTATTGGTTGTTAGAGAATCAAAGTGGATTTGCCAATTAATCACGAAATGTGATGGTTCTTACATATCATTTCTTTATTTCTTCAGAAGTAATTCGAAAGATCATGCACCTTTCTTTCCTAGTTATAACGGAAAAGAGTACTGCTGGTTGGATCCAGCCTATTCTTGAAATAAACAACTCACACACACTCCCTTTCCAAAAAAGATCAATACACCAATCACTACACTTAGATTTATTAGATTTGTTGCTAAAATATCGGTATTAAATCCGAAACTCCCGGCGGATGGCCAGTGGCCTAAAGAAACGAAAGAATCGGTTACATTTTTCATATAATCTCCTCTTATAGATAGACTAAAAAATCGACCAAAGTTCTTTTTCTATCACTTTGCCCCTCTTTTTTATTTATTCTTTTTTTTTTGAAATCGAGTCAAAAAATATTCGAGTTAGAATTTATTTTATTTATAGTTATAAAGTATGAACTACCCCTTGATTGTTTGAACACCATCAGAAAAAACTCTCCCCTGTACTACGAACGGGAAGGATGAAAGCGAATTGGTATACTAATTCCTCATCTGCAAATCAGCCCTTCCCCTAACGTAGGTTGTTTTCTCAACGAATAAGTAATAGTAGGAGTGAAATCTTGATCTAATTTGAAAAAGCAAACGACAAGTCCACGGAAATAAAATAGGAAAAATACATATTTTTCCTATTTCTAAGATTAAACAAAAGGATTCGCAAATAAAAGTGCTAACGCTACAACCAATCCATAAATTGTTAACGCTTCCATAAAAGCTAGACTAAGCAATAGAGTACCTCGTATCTTTCCCTCTGCCTCGGGCTGTCTTGCGATACCCTCTACGGCTTGACCCGCAGCAGTCCCTTGACCAACTCCAGGTCCGATAGAAGCAAGCCCTACGGCTAATCCAGCAGCAATAACGGAAGCAGCAGAAATCAGTGGATTCATGATAAGTTCCTCGTACCAACAAAAAGAAATGGTTAATGATACAATCAACCAATGAATTATGACTTAATTATTCGATCTATAGGATTAATCTAGTCGAAGTAACTAAGAACTTCGAATTTCAGTAATAATATTATTGAATTATCAGAACTACTTCGATATATCCTTTTTCGTTTCTATCCACAGAGTCTTCGCGAATCCATAGAATTCTCGTTTTTATATTTCTTGGTTCCAAACTGTTATTTCACAATTCTTTCAGCTTTTCTTGATTTCATCTGTTTATTCAGGCAAGTCACAGTCGAAACGAGACGAAAGGACTTCTGTTAGAACCCCCCTACAGTAGTAGGAGAAATTAAATATATCTTTAATTCATATATAACTAGTCAATATCTAATATCACATATACACGTCTTTCTTCCATAACGTAAACCATTAAATTCAATCAGATTCGAGAATCTATCTATTTTTTTAGGAATCCCATTTTTGTTTTGTAAATTTTTTTTCTTCCTTCCGTTTTCGTTATCACCATTCCAACCGAATACAATCTAATCTAAATGGGCAAATTAAATTGAAATTGATTAAGGCCAATTATTGGATAGAAATATCATTATTAGATTGATCTAAGTTCATGCAATTTATTATTTTATTTATTAATAAAATATTTTCTTTTGGTCAATTGTTGAATAAAATGAACTGTAAAGTAGAATAGGTTCTCCGGTTTTTTATTTACTCACACGTCGTAAACATATATCTTATTGAAATTATGATTTGATGAATTAAGAAGATTGGCGGACCAATATAATACATAGTAAATATTCCTTGAATAAAAATACGATATGATATTAAGTGGACGAAAAGGGGAATCTTAGAAAAAAAGACTATTTCAATGATGGCCCTCCATGGATTCACCTATATAAGCCGCGGCTAAAGTTGCAAAAATAAGAGCTTGAATACCACTTGTAAATAATCCAAGGAACATGACAGGTATGGGAACCACTGAAGGTACTAAAGAAACAAGAACAACAACTACTAATTCATCAGCTAAGATATTCCCGAAAAGTCGAAAACTAAGTGATAAGGGCTTTGTAAAATCTTCTAAGATGT